TCAAAAAAGGGGGGTTCCTCCTTTTATCGTTGTATGTGAAAGACATGTATTCTTCAAAATAGATCGTTCTTTTTAGTTATTATCTATACTTATTTCGTGTATGTGGATAATTTTTAAAATATACTCTTTTTAATATACATTGTTTTTTTACTTTAACATATAAATATATATAATACAAATATATTTATATATACATGTATATGTGATATATATATCACATATACGTATGCGCGCACATCACACATCACATATATAAATGAAATGAGGTAAAAAAAAATCAGAATAATTAAGAATCCCAATATTTGACTTTTTTTTTCAGATATTTTTTTTGTTGATTTCTTTTATTATTTATCCTTTCTAAAAGGATAAAAAAGATAAGAATTGGTGAATCGAGAACAATTTGTAATTATAAGAAAAAAGAGGTTCTTTTCTTATGGAACATACATATCAATATGCGTGGATAATACCTTTTCTTCCACTTCCAGTTACTATGTCAATAGGATTTGGGCTTCTACTTATTCCGACAGCAACAAAAAATATTCGTCGCATGTGGGCTTTTCCTAGTGTTTTACTCTTAAGTATAGCTATGGTGTTTTCAGCCAATCTGTCTATTCAACAAATAAATGGAAGTTTTATCTATCAATATCTATGGTCTTGGACCATCAATAATGATTTTTCCTTAGAGTTTGGATACTTGATCGATCCACTTACTTCTATTATGTCAATACTAATTACTACTGTTGGAATCATGGTTCTTATTTATAGTGACAAGTATATGTATCACGATCAAGGATATTTGAGATTTTTTGCTTATATGAGTTTTTTTAATACTTCTATGCTGGGATTAGTTACTAGTTCAAATTTGATACAAATTTATATTTTTTGGGAACTCGTGGGAATGTGTTCTTATTTATTAATAGGTTTTTGGTTCACACGACCAATTGCAGCAAGTGCTTGTCAAAAAGCTTTTGTAACTAATCGTGTAGGGGATTTTGGTTTTTTGTTAGGAATCTTAGGTTTTTATTGGATAACAGGTAGTTTAGAATTTCGGTATTTGCTTGAAATAACTAATAACTTAATCCAGAATAATGGGGTCAATTCTTTATTTGCTACCTTGTGTGCTTCTTTATTATTCGTCGGTGCAGTTGCTAAATCCGCACAATTCCCCCTTCACGTATGGTTACCTGA